ACAAGATGATTTTGATTCTTGTTTTTTAACCGTTTTGGGAATGGAAACGGAATATCCTTTTGGTCCTCCTCGAAAAACACCTTCCTTTTTTGAACCCATTTTAAAAGATATAGACTATAAAGTCGAAATCAGAAAATTTAATTTTCGAGTTCGAAGAGTTTTAAAAAAAATAACAAAGAAAGAAGCAAAAGCCTTTTTGTTTGTAAAAAAAAAAATAAAAGAACTTTTAAAAGGAAAGAAAATTCCATTATTTATACCGAGAGAAATATATGAATCAAGTGAAACTCAAACGGAAAAGGATTCTATAATCAGCAATAAAATAATTAATGAATCATTTAGTCAAAATAGATCTACAGGTTGGACAAATTATTCACAGGCAGAAGAAGAAATAAAATATAGAATTGATAGAAGAAACACAATTAGAAATCAAATAGAAAAAAAAAAAATAAATAAAAAGAATAATGGAGAATCACTCCCAAAAATTCGGAAAATATTAAAAAGAAAAAATATTGAATTAATAGTTCAATTTTTCATTGAAAAAATATACATAGATATATTTCTATGTATCATTAATATGCGCAGAATAGCTCTACAACTTTTTATGGAATCAACCAAAATTCTTGATAAATACATTCACAACAATGAAACAAATCAAGAAGGGATTAATAAAATAAAACAAAATAAAATTGACTTGATTTCGCCTATGACTATAAAGGCTTTTGATAATCTTAGAAATAGTAAGAGGAAGTCACATATTTTTTTTGATTTATCTTACTTATCACAAAAATATGTATTTTTTAAATTATCACAAACCCAAGTTATTAACTTCAATAAGTTAAGATCTATTCTTCAATATAATGGACCGTCTTTTTTTATTAAGAATGAAATCAAGGATTTTTTTGGAAGACAAGGAATATTTGATTCCGAAATAAGACATAAGAAACTTCAAAATTATGGAATGAATCCATGGAAAAACTGGTTAAGAGGTCATTATCAATACGATTTATCTCAGATTACATGGTTTAGATTAGTTCCACAAAAATGGCGAAATGGAATAAATCAATGCCATACGTCTCAAAATAAGGATTTAAGGAAATGGTATTTCTATGAAAAGGACCAATTATTTGATTACAAAAAAAAACAAAATTCGAAAGTCTATTTATTACCAAATAAAGAGGATAATTTTCAAAAAAACTATAGATATGATCTTTTATCATATAAATATATTCATTCTGAAACTAAGAAGAAGTCCTATATTTATAGATCATCATTAGAAACAAATAAGAAGCAAGAAAATTCCAGCAGAAATAAAGAATTTAACATACTCAAGAATATTCCTATCAAGAATTATCTAGGAAAAAGTGATATTATATATATGGAAAAAAATACAGATAGAAAATATTTGAGTTGGAAATTTAATACAAATATTCAAGTTGAACCTAATAAGGACAAAATAAAGGATAAAATTCATATTTTTTATCTTCCAATTGATTCAAATTCCGAAATCAATTACAAAAGGGTCTTTTTTGATTGGATGGGAATGTCTTTTGATTGGATGGGAATGAATGAAAAATTCTTAATCTTAAATCGCCTCATATCGAATCCGAAAAATTTTTTCTTTCCAGAGTTTGTGATACTTTATAATAAATATAAAGAGAAACCTTGGTTTATCCCAAGCAACTTACTTCTTTTTAATTTGAATTTGAATATAAATCCAAATTTTAGTGAAAATCAAAATATCAAGAGAAAGCAAGAGGAGAATGAGGATTTTTTAAATTTTAGCCCATCAAATTCAAAACAATATTTTGAATTAAAGAATCAAAACAATATTGAAGAATATTTTTTAGAATCGATCGAAAAACTAAAAATATTCCTTAAAAGAGATTTTCCTTTGCAATTAAGATGGGCTGGACGTTTGAATCAATTGAATCAAAAAATGATGAATAATATCCAGATATATGGTCTCCTGGTTAGCCTCATAAATGTAAGAAAAATTACTATATCCTATATTCAAAGGAAAGAAATGAATCTGGATATAATGAGAAGGCGTTTAAATCTTACACAATTAACGAAAAAGGGAATATTAATTATGGAACCTGCCCGTCTATCTGTAAAAAATGACGGACAGTTTCTTATGTATCAAATCATAGGTATTTCATTGGTTCATAAAAGTAAGCACCAGAGTAATCAAAGATACCGAAACCCCCAAAACGTTGCTAAGAATAATTTTGATGAATCCATTTCAAGACATAAAATAAAAACTTTAAATAGAAACAAAAATAATTATGATTTGCTTGTTCCTGAAAAAATTTTATCGTCTAGACGTCGTAGAGAATTGAGAATTCTAATTTCTTTCAATTTGAATTTAAAGAATCAGAATGCTGTGCATAAAAATCCATTATTTTGCAAGGAGAACAAGATAAAAAACTGGAGTCAATTTTTGGATGAAAGTAAAAAAATTGACAGAAAAAAAAATGAATTAATTCAATTAAAGTTCTTTTTTTGGCCTAATTATCGATTAGAAGATTTAGCTTGTATGAATCGCTATTGGTTTGATACCAATAATGGGAGCCGTTTGAGTATGTTAAGGATATATATGTATCCCTGATTTAAAATTTTGAGTTTCCTATATATTCTGTTGTTCTATTCTATCAATCATATTTTTTCATTTTTCTATTGATTAATGTTAATTGATAAAATAAGGAATATATAAAGAAATTATGATTATTGTGTATACTACATTAAAATTTCTGACATTATTATTACTGATCAATAAAATAAATATCTGTAAAAAGGGGAGTGTGAAATTCTTTTATGGTAAAAAATTCATTTATTTCAATTATTTTGCAAGAACAAGAAGAAAACAAAGAAAACAGAGGATCTGTTGAATTTCAAGTGGTAAGTTTCACCAATAAGATACGGAGACTTACTTCACATTTGGAATTGCACAAAAAAGACTATTTATCTCAGAGAGGTCTGCGTAAAATTCTGGGAAAACGTCAACGCTTGCTGGCTTATTTGTCAAAAAAAAATAGATCGCGTTATAAAGAATTAATAGGGCAGTTGGGTATTCGAGAGAGAAAAACTCGTTAATTTGAAGAGTTAGTTTTAATTATTCGCTTAAAGTTTGATGAACTTCTTTTCGCTTTCAGCAATTCATGGAAGAATGAATCAGGAAAAACCTATGACTGTACCAGCTAGAAAAGACCTCATGATAGTCAATATGGGACCTCACCACCCATCAATGCATGGTGTTCTTCGACTCATTGTTACTCTAGATGGTGAAGATGTTATTGACTGTGAACCAATATTGGGTTATTTACACAGAGGTATGGAAAAAATTGCGGAAAATCGAACAATTATACAATATTTGCCTTATGTAACACGTTGGGATTATTTAGCTACTATGTTCACAGAAGCAATAACTGTAAATGGCCCAGAGCAATTAGGCAATATTCAAGTCCCTAAAAGGGCCAGTTATATCAGAGTCATTATGTTGGAGTTAAGTCGTATAGCTTCGCATTTGTTATGGCTTGGCCCTTTTATGGCAGATATTGGGGCACAGACTCCCTTCTTCTATATTTTTCGAGAAAGAGAATTGATATATGACCTATTCGAAGCTGCCACCGGTATGCGAATGATGCACAATTTTTTTCGTATTGGCGGAGTCGCTGCTGATTTACCTCATGGCTGGATAGATAAATGTTTGGATTTTTGCGATTATTTTTTAACAGGAATTGCTGAATATCAAAAGCTTATTACACGGAATCCCATTTTTTTAGAACGAGTTGAAGGAGTAGGCATTATTGGTGGAGAGGAAGCAATAAATTGGGGTTTGTCGGGACCAATGCTACGAGCTTCCGGAATACAATGGGATCTTCGTAAAGTTGATCATTATGAGTGTTACGACGAATTTGATTGGGAAGTCCAATGGCAAAAAGAGGGGGATTCATTAGCTCGTTATTTAGTACGAATCAGTGAAATGACAGAATCCATAAAAATTATTCAACAGGCCCTAGAAGGAATTCCTGGAGGGCCCTATGAAAATTTAGAAATCCGCCGCTTTGATAGAGTAAAAGATACTGTATGGAATGAGTTTGACTATCGATTCATTAGTAAAAAACCTTCTCCGACTTTTGAATTATCGAAGCAAGAACTTTATACGAGAGTCGAAGCACCAAAGGGAGAATTGGGAATTTTTCTGATAGGGGATAAGGGTGTTTTTCCTTGGCGATATAAAATTCGTCCCCCGGGGTTTATTAATTTGCAAATTCTTCCTCAGTTAGTTAAAGGAATGAAATTGGCTGATATTATGACGATACTAGGTAGTATAGATATCATTATGGGAGAAGTTGATCGTTAAAATGATAATTGATACAACAGAAGTACAAGCTATCAATTCTTTTTCTAGATTGGAATCCTTAAAAGAGGTCTATGGGATCATATGGATGCTTATCCCTATTTTTACTCTTGTATTAGGAATCACAATAGGTGTACTAGTAATTGTTTGGTTAGAAAGAGAAATATCTGCGGGTATACAACAACGTATTGGTCCTGAATACGCAGGACCTTTGGGAATTCTCCAAGCTCTAGCAGATGGTACCAAATTACTTTTCAAAGAGAATCTTCTTCCATCTAGAGGAGATACTCGTTTATTCAGTATTGGACCATCTATAGCAGTCATATCAATTTTATTAAGTTATTTAGTAATTCCTTTTGGTTATCACCTTGTTCTAGCCGATCTCAGTATCGGTGTTTTTTTATGGATTGCTATTTCAAGTATTGCTCCTGTCGGCCTTCTTATGTCAGGATATGGCTCAAATAATAAATATTCTTTTTTAGGTGGTCTACGAGCTGCTGCTCAATCAATTAGTTATGAAATACCATTAACTCTATGTGTGTTATCAATATCTCTACGTGTGATTCGTTAAGACATAAATTTCCGCCTACTTCTTTTCTTTCTAGGAAGGAAGTGTCATGAGTTGAATATATATTTTATT